TTCACTCTCAATAGTTACATATAAGTCTCTAGAACATAGAAAAGCAGGATGTCCATGACGTGTACGTGTCGGATGAACCAAATCCTCGTTGAATTTTATTTTTCCATTAGAAGGGGCTCGCACATGTTCTGCAGTACCCCCTGTGAATACTCCGCCGGTATGAAAAGTTCTTAATGTTAATTGAGTGCCCGGTTCTCCAATAGATTGACCTGCAATAATACCTACAGCTTCTCCCAATTCGACCAGGTCGTCATGAGCTGGACTTCGGCCATAACATAATTGACAAATCCACGACGTACTCCTACAAGTAAAGGGAGTTCGAATAGAGATTGGTTGTGCTCTAAAAGTTATGAATCTATTGACAAGTCCAACTCCAATATCTTGATTTCTAGTAGCAATGCATCGCGAACCTATATATACATGATCTGCTAATACACGCCCAATTAATGTTTGGATAAAAATCCTGTCCGCCATCATTCCATTTCGAGGACTTACAGAAATACCTTGGACGGTGCCGCAATCTGTTCGACGTACAACAATGTGTTGAACTACTTCAACAAGTCTGCGCGTGAGATATCCTGCATCTGATGTTCGGATAGCGGTATCCACAACTCCTTTACGGGCTCCGTAACAAGAAATAATATATTCTGTTAAAGAGAGTCCTTCGCGTAAATTGCTTTGAATGGGTAAATCAATCATTTGCCCTTGGGGATCCGACATTAATCCTCTCATACCTACTAATTGATGTACCTGAGATGCATTTCCTCTGGCTCCCGAAAAAGACATTATATGGACTGGATTAAAAGGATCGGTCATCCGAAAATTAGGATTCATTTCTTGTCGCAAATATTCACTTGTGGCATACCAGATCTCGATCGATTGACGTAATTTTTCTACCGCGTGTACATTCCCATAATGATGGTGTTTTTCCAAAATAAAACTTTGTTGTTCAGCGTCTTGAACTAGCCATCTTTTAGAAGGTATTGTTAAAAGATCATCAATTCCTAATGAAATGGATGCGGCGGTAGCTTGTCGGAAACCCAGAGTCTTTACTTGATCCAGGATATGTGATGTATATCCTATTCCATAGTGATCAATAAATCGACTAATAAGTCGTTTCATGGCAGTTCCGTCTATCATTTTATTGTGAAAGACCTGAGTGGGCCGTTCTGCCATCAGTACCTCCATATTGCGCTGAGTAGAATTTGACAATGGGTTTGAGTCAGTGATTGTAAAACTTCCTTTTCTAGATCTTGATTCACGTAGAAATTCCGCAATTGCAATTATAGTCCTAGTTAACCCGGTGAGACTCGAATTCCCCCTGGTAGCATAGAATTACAACAGCCCTGCCAAAACCCCTGTATGGCTTCTTCTATTTCTCGATAAAGAGAAATATGACCGAGAGTGGTTCGAATATATATATAAAGAATTTCTTTTTTTATACTTCTTACTATTAGATAGTGTCCATAAATCTCATAATAGGTCCCCAAAGATTCATAGTGAATTTCGATGGGAGTTTCTCTTGCAGCAATAACGCGTTGATCTAGTCGCCACCGCAGCCACAAGGGACTACCTAAATTGATGCGTTTTTGCCGATAAGCTCCAATTGCATCATAGGCATTAGAAAAAAAGGGTTCTTTTTTTTTTGTATACTTATAGTTATTATCTTCATTTTGATAGTTTATACGATTACATGGATTATACCTATTTACACAAATACCCCGACGATTTCCACTCGTTAAGAAATAGAGTCCACTAAGCATATCTTGAGTTGGTGCAGAAATGGGATCTCCAATAGTTGGAGACAAAAGATTCATATGAGAAAACATAAGTAAACGTGCCTCTGCTTGAGCCTCCAAAGATAAAGGCACATGAACAGCCATTTGATCCCCGTCAAAGTCTGCATTGAAGCCCTTACAAACTAATGGATGTAAACAAATAGCACGCCCTTCCACTAAAATGGGCAGGAATGCCTGTATGCCTAATCTATGCAGAGTAGGCGCTCTATTCAGCAATACAGGATGGTCATCCAGAATTTCCTGAAGTATTTCCCATACAATCGGTTTTTTTTTTCGAATTTGACTTTTAGCAACTCCGATGTTCGAAGCAAGATGTTTTCTAATTAGGTCACGAATTACAAATGCCTGGAAAAGTTCTATTGCTATTTCGCGAGGCAATCCACATCGATGTAATGAAAGTGAAGGGCCCACGACAATCACTGACCGCCCTGAATAATCAACCCGTTTACCAAGCAAAGTCTCGCGAACTCTTCCTTCTTTGCCTTCAATTACATCTGAAAGAGACTTGTAAACTCTATTATGATCATCCCTCATCGGTTGTCCGCAGATTCCATTATCAAGAAGTGCATCCACGGCTTCTTGCAGCAATTTTTCCTGAGATATTATTAATTCTTCTGGCGTAGCTATACTTGTTGTTAATAGATCTGTAAGAGTATTATTCCGATAGATAATTCTTCTATAGATTTCATTAATATCCGAGG